TAAAATTCATTATGTGGGGTATGACTATGAAAAGGGGCATAAGTCGAGCTACAAGAAAAATTCCCGCTGCTACCATCGTAGCAGCATGTATAAGGGCCGAAATAGGGGTCGGCCCTTCCATTGCATCAGGTAACCATACATGAAGGGGAAATTGTGCAGATTTAGCAATCGCACCAGCAAATAATAGAACAGCGCACAAAGTAACAAATACAGAATTGACCTCATTATTAGAAATCAAGTTATTGAATATTTGAAATAAATCACGAAATTCGAAACTCCCCGTTATCCAATAAAACCCTAAAATGCCTAATAATAAACCAAAATCACCAACACGATTAGTTACAAATGCTTTTTGACAAGCCTTTGCTGCAACAGGTCGTGTGAACCAAAATCCTATTAATAGATACGAACACATTCCAACCAATTCCCAAAAAATATAAATTTGTATCAAATTTGAACTAGTAACTAATCCCAACATGGAAGTACTGAAAAAACTCATATAAGCAAAAAATCTCAAATATCCGTGATCATGAGACATATAATTATCACTATAAATCAGAACCATAATTCCAACAGTAGTGATTAATATTGACATAATAGAAGTAAGTGGATCGATCAAGTATCCGAATTCTAAAGAAAAATCATTATTTATAATCCAAGACCATACATATTGATAGACAGAACTGCTATTTATTTGCTGAATAGACAGATTCAGAGAAAAAATCATGACTATACTTAACAATAAAACGCTCTGAAAAGCCCACATACGACGAAGACTTTTTGTTGCCGTCGGAAAAAGAAGAAGTCCCAACCCTATTAACATAGGAACTGGAAGTGGAAGAAAAGGTATTATCCACGCATATTGATATGTCTGTTCCATAAAAAAAGTTTTTTATTCTTAATTAATTGTTTTCGATTCACCGGATCTTACCTCTTTCGAAAAAAGTCAATAAAAAATCAAGATATGCACTAACTTATTGAATAATTTTATATTAGTATTTATTCTGAGTCTTTTCAAAATCGTTCAAATATTCAAAACAAGAAGTTACAGTTGGTCAAATGATATTACTAAGTGACATATAAAAACGAATACTTATAATAGGAAAATGAAAATATAGCAAGGATAAAAATTTAGGCTAAAAAGAATACTTTATCCTGATATGAATTATAGGATTAACTAAGGGCATTGGTCTAATGAAAAAACCTCTTGATTTTCGTTAGTTTATTTAAACTCATTAACTAATTCATTATGGGATTGATTGTTTTCTATTTCAATCAAAACAATTTATTAGTAAAGTTTAGAAGATTATAGATCTAAAATGAACCTTTTTTATCAAGTTTGACTAAAAAAAGACTCCATTTATTAGGCAAAAGTTTACAATCCTTTGAGGTATTTTATTACATGTAAATAAAGTATAGAATAAGGAAAATAAAGGGTTTTTAGGTTATTTATTTCTTTTATTAAGTTTGATTTAGCAGATTCTAAAGATAGAACTTTGAGAGATAAACAACGAGAACTAAAAGTTCCAAAACAAAAATTTTTTTATTTCGAGTAATTTTTGATCCAATTTTAACGGATATTTGACATATCTATATTTCTTTTTTATGAAGAAAATCTTATTTAGATATATGAAGAGAATCTTATTTAGATAAAAAATATAGAATGAATAAGAAATAAGAATTCGTTTTGAACAATAGATGTCTTTCACATCCAACTATAACAATGAGTAACTTTTAAATGGCAGTTCCAAAAAAACGTACTTCGATATCAAAAAAGCGTATTCGTAAAAATATTTGGAAAAGGAAAGGATATGGGGCGGCGTTAAAAGCTTTGTCATTAGGGAAATCTCTTTCTACCGGGAGTTCAAAAAGTTTTTTTGTACGACAAACAAATAAGTCCTAAAATATCGGAATAATCAGATCAAAAAATCGGCTCATTAATTTGTTAATATCAAAGTGAATATAAAATGAATAATTGGCAGTACCTATTCTAATCAATATGAACTCAATATGAAATAGACCCTTAATTTGAATTTTATAAAAGAATTCTTCTGTTTTCTGAATTCTAAAATCTAAAAAAAAAGAAGAAAGAAAAAAAATACAAAATTTTTTATTGATTTTATTTTTAGTATATTTTCACTCAAATTTTGGTGGTGGGGAGTCTTCTTTTCCCCATCGACCTTTACAAGAATGACAAATTCTTATGTTTCTCGGGAAGGCCAGATATAATATTTTTAGTTCAAATTAATGAAGTGTTTAAACTAATTGATTCCGTGTTAAAAATTTTTGGATAACTTTCTGACTTCTTAATTTATTTACTATATGGAATGAGTTTTCTATATATCTCCAATTTTCAGCCCAATCAATATCAATAAAAGAACTTAATTGTTGCAATGTTATGTACAAAAAATGTGTCAATTTGGAATAATCCAAAATTGACATATTTTAAATTAATTGATCAAATTGATTTTTTGTTTCAAATTTATAAAATCAGATAAACCAGAAAGAATGACAATAAAAGTAAAAAATGAAACTAATGAACCTTCAAATTGACTTTTGAACTCATTTTTTTATCAATTTGAATCTTTACTAAAAAAACTTATTTGATTGAATTGACTTGTTCAATCTCGACGATTGAACATAAATAGGGTATTATGAGTTCGAGCAAGCCGCTATGGTGAAATCGGTAGACACGCTGCTCTTAGGAAGCAGTGCTAGAGCATCTCGGTTCGAGTCCGAGTGGCGGCATGCCATCTTCTAAAAGAGATCCAATAGATCTTATAATAAAAATAAATTAAATTCCCTATTTCTATTTCTTAATTAATATAGGGGATTCCCTCCCCTTTTTTCATTTTTATGATATTTTCAACTTTAGAGCATATATTAACTCATATTTCTTTTTCTATTGTTTCAATTGTAATCACACTTCATTTGATAACCTTATTGGGCAATGAAATCATAAAACCATATGATTCGTCAGAAAAGGGGATGATAGCTACTTTTTTATGTCTAACAGGATTATTAACCACTCGTTGGATTTATTCAGGCCATTTCCCGCTAAGTGATTTATATGAATCATTAATTTTTCTTTCATGGAGTTTCTCCCTTATTCATATAGTGCCTTATTTCAAAATAAGAAAAAATGATTTAACCACAATAACTGCCTCAATTACTATTTTTACCCAAGGCTTTGCTACTTCGGGTCTTTTAAATGAAATATACAAACCCACAATATTAGTACCTGCTCTACAATCGGAATGGTTAATAATGCACGTAAGTATGATGATATTGAGCTATGCGGCTCTTCTTTGTGGATCATTATTATCAGTAGCACTTCTAGTCATTACATTTAGAAAGATTTTTTATAGTTCTAAAAGTAATAATTTATTAAAATTAAATGAGTCGTTTTCATTTGGTGAAATCCAATACAAGAATGAAAGAAACAATATTTTTCAAAAAACTTCTTTTTTTTCTGATAAGAATTATTACAAGGCCCAATTTATTCAACAATTGGATTATTGGAGTTATCGTGTGATTAGCCTAGGATTTATCTTTTTAACCATAGGTATTCTTTCAGGAGCAGTATGGGCTAATGAAGCATGGGGATCATATTGGAGTTGGGATCCAAAAGAAACTTGGGCCTTTATTACTTGGATCGTATTCGCAATTTATTTGCATACTCGAACAAATAAAAATTTGCAAGGAGCAAATTCCGCAATTGTGGCGACTCTAGGCTTTCTTATCATTTGGATATGCTATTTTGGGGTCAATCTATTAGGAATAGGGCTACATAGTTATGGTTCATTCACGTTAACCTATAGTTAAATTCAAGAAAAGTTCTTAAGAATACAAACAGAATGCAATACGGTGTATATAAAGCATCTTGTCTCAACCGGCGAGAACCGTGTGAATCAAGTAGTATAGTGATTCACGCGGTTCTCGCAAAGACCGAGTACATTGGGTAAAATTTTAAATTCATAGTTTGTTTTGACTTTATTTAAAATTTAATTTAAGAGAATAAAAATACTTCTTTTTTTTTCATTAGCCAACCAACTCTAAAAATAATAGGAGTTTTTTTTTAGAAAACTATCTATAAAAATAATTAGATAGAATACCTTCAACCTTGTCAACTGATAGTGAAAGAACAAAATCGGGGTACATACCAATACCTATTACGGGTATAAAAATGGAGATGGAAACAAATAACTCGCGCGGTCCAGAATCAAAAACATAAGAGTTTGGAGTATTAAATAACTTGTATCCATAGAATATCTGGCGTGACATAGATAATAAATAAATAGGAGTTAATATCATTCCAATTGCCATTACAAAAGTGATGGCAATTTTGGGCATTAAAAGATATTTTTGGCTGGTAATTATTCCTAAAAATACTAGCACTTCTGCAACAAAACCACTCATACCCGGTAATGCAAGGGAAGCCATGGAAAAACTACTGAACATTGTAAAGATTTTTGGCATGGGGATAGCTACTCCACCCATTTCATCGAGATAAACAAGACGTATTCTATCATAGCTCGTTCCCGCCAAGAAAAAAAGTGCAGCACCAATAAAGCCATGAGAGATTATTTGTAAAATAGCTCCATTGAGTCCCGTATCGGTTATCGAAGCAATTCCTATAAGTATGAAACCCATATGAGATACGGAGGAATAGGCTATTCTTTTTTTTAAATTACGTTGGCCGGGAGATGTTGAAGCTGCATAGATTATTTGTATTGTGCCTACTACCATCAACCAAGGAGAAAATATAGAATGAGCGTGTGGTAATAATTCCATATTAATCCGAATCAATCCATACGCTCCCATTTTTAATAAAATTCCGGCTAGAAGCATACAAGTACTGTAATGTGCCTCTCCGTGGGTATCTGGTAACCATGTATGTAGGGGTAGAATCGGCAATTTGACAGCAAAAGCAATTAAAAATCCAATATAGAATATGATTTCCAAAGCCACAGGATACGACTGATTAACTGATGTTTCAA